ATCTGTACAATAATAATTTTTATCAAATCACACATCGCAGTATACTAGATCCTCTAATTCTTTAAGAGGTTTATCTAAAAGGCTCGCGATATAACTAGGAAGACGTTTCAAATACCACACATGGGTTACAGGACATGCTAATTTGATATATCCCATTTGATATCTACGTATCCGAGAATCAACAAATTCTACTCCGCATTGTTCACAAAATTTTGGTTGGTCTTTTTTATCTCCGATTACTCGATAATTTCCACAAGCACAAATTCCACTTTTTATAGGCCCAAAAATTCTTTCACAAAATAATCCATCTTTTTCAGGCTTATTGGTTTTATAATGAAGAGTATAGGGTTTTGTTACCTCCCCAACTGTTTCTCCATTGGGTAGGATTTTTTTTGCCCAAGCACTTATTTGTTCAGGAGAAACTGATCCAATTCGAAGGTGTTGATGTTTATACTGATCAATCATAAAATAAAATTTCCGATTAAGTCCAATTAAACTTCCTTCCTTTGAATCTGAAAGTCTTTCTCAGATACAAGGAAATGATTCAGTTCCAGAGCCAAAGATCGTAGTTCGCGAACGAGCAATCGAAAGGATTCTGGAGCATCCACAGGTTTCGGTATTGTTCCTCCAATAATTGTAGTTCCAAGTACTTCTTGACGAGCTTTAATATGATCAGATTTATAAGTAAGCATCTCTTGTAAAATATGAGCAACACCGAATCCCTCGAGGGCCCAAACCTCCATTTCGCCTACCCGTTGTCCTCCTTGTTTGGCCCTTCCTTTAAGGGGTTGTTGTGTAACAAGTGCATAATGTCCACTGGAACGTCCATGTATTTTATCATCAACTTGATGAATTAATTTCAAGATATAAGGCTTTCCTATTATAACGGGCTGTTCAAAAGCATTCCCTGTTCTTCCATCAAATATTCTGCTCTTTCCCGGATACTCGGGTTCAAATATCCATGGATTCGATGTTTGTTTACTGGCCTCATATAATTCAGAAAACACAAGTTTTCTGGAAGCCTCTTGTTCATATCTCTCATCAAAAGGTGCTATTCGATAATGTCTATTTAGCATACTCCCGGCTAACCCGAGTGAACATTCCAATATCTGTCCTACATTCATTCGAGAAGGGACCCCTAATGGATTGAAGACCATATCAACGGGTCTTCCATCTTGCAAATAAGGCATATCCTGTCTAGACAAAATCTTTGAAACGATACCTTTATTTCCATGTCTCCCGGCCACTTTATCACCTACTTTGATTTCACGTTTCTGTGAAATATATATATGAATCGTTTCTGGATTATAGCTAGAACCCGCTTTTTTGTGGATCCATCTCACATCAATAACTCGGCCCCTACCACCTATAGGTAGTTTTAGACAAGTTTCCTTTGAGGTGGATACCTGAATCCCAAGTATAGCTCGTAATAATCTATCTTCCGGGGCATATGAGGATTCTTTTGCCATTTGAGGCGTTAATTTACCCACTAAAATATCACCCGTTTCTACCCAAGATCCCAGAATTACAATTCCATTTTTGTCTAAATTTCGGAGTAAATGGGCTTCTAGATGTGGAATTTGATTAGTGATTCTTTCAGGACCATGGCTTGTCACATGAGTCTGAATTTCATATTTCCGTATGTGAAAAGAAGTATAAATATCTTCATAGACCAGACGCTCACTAATGAGTACAGCATCTTCAGAATTGTAACCTTCCCATGGCATATAAGCTACTAATACGTTTTTTCCCAAAGCGAGTTCACCACCAACTGTAGCAGCACCATCTGCTAAAATTTGTCCCTTTTTTACGCATTTACCTTTCTGAACCTGGGATTTTTGATGCCTGCAAGTATTTTTGTTGGAACGTTGATATATAATTAATGGAATACTTAGAGCATTCCCACTTCCAAATAAAAGAATCTTATGAGTATCATTATAAACGATCTTTCCCTCGTGTTCGGCTATAGCGGGAACTCCCGAATCTAAGGCCACTTGGCGTTCCAATCCAGTTCCAACAATGCACTTTTCGGACCGAGAAAGAGGAACTGCTTGACGTTGCATATTAGAACTCATTAAAGCTCTATTCGCATCATTATGCTCGATAAAAGGAATGAGGGAAGCTCCAATAGAAAAATATTGGAAGGGAAAAATACTTCGAAGATGAACCTGTTCCCATGCAATAGTCAGAAATTCTTGACGGTATCGAGCTGGAACAATCTGCTCCTCCTGAATACCTCGATTCAGTGCTAAAAAATTTCCCGTCGCTACCATATAGTATTCATCTCTACTTGGTGATAAATAAAGCATTCGTATTCTTTTTGATCTCTCAGAAATTTCATAAAATGGACTTTCTATAGACCCCCAACGACCAATCCTTGCGTGAATTGCCAAGGATCCAATAAGTCCGACATTGATTCCTTCGGAGGTGTCAATAGGACAAATGCGTCCATAGTGACTAGGATGGATATCCCGCATCCGAAAACTAGCAGTTCGCCCCGTCAATCCTCCAGGACCCAAAGAACTCAATTTCCTTCCATGAACTATTTGGGTCAATGGATTGGTTAGATCTAAAACTTGAGATAATGGATGTAATCCAAAAAAAGATTCATAAGTGGTTGTTAATGGCGTTGAAGTCACTAAATTCTGAGGAGTCGGTCTCAATTTAGATCTAATTGCTCCACATATAGTTCCTCTAATTATATGTTCTAAACGAACGAGAGCCAATCCAAATTGATCTTGTAAGAGATCTGCTACGGAACGAATACGTTTATTTTTCAAATGATTCATATCGTCAAGTGTACCCATTCCAAATTTCATTCGAATCAAATGATCTGCAGCTGTCAATATATCTCGCGGTAACAAAAATGTATTGTTCTCAGGTATATCAATATTTAGCCTTCGGTTCATATTTCGCCGACCAATTCCTCCTAATTCACATCTTTGTTGAAAAAATTTTGTTTGTAATTCCGTACATAAAGATTCAGGAAATATGGGATCTCCGCCTACACAAGCAAATTGTCGATAAAACTCCAAAATGGCATTTTCTTTTGACCCTATTTTTTTTTCCTCCTTTTCATTGAGGAAAGACAAGAAAATTTCAGGGTAACAAACGTTATCAAGAATTTCGCTTAAATTCGAACCCATAGCTGATGATAGAACTAGAATAGATATTTTCTGTTTCCTACTTACACGAGCCCATATCCTTGCTTTTCTATCAATTTCTAACTCTAATCTTCCTCCCCAATCTGATATTATTGTGCCACTATAGACTGAAATTCCGTTATGGTCCAATTCTGACCGATAATAGATACCGGGGCTTTGCAATATTTGATTGATTACTATTCTGTATATTCCATTTACTATAAAAGTTCCCAGGGAATTCATTAGAGGAATGTTTCCAATAAAAATAATTTGTTCTTGGATATCCCGACTGTTTTTCCAAATTAATCCCGCGGATATATATAATTCAGAGGAATATGTAAGTGATTCATATACAGCATCTTTTTCTTTTATTGAGGGTTCTACCAATTGATATGTTTCCACAAATAACTGAAATTCACTTTCTTGATCTGTATCTTCAATTTTTGGAAACTTCAAAAGTTCTTCTGTTAAGCCCCGATCAATGAATCTACAAAATCCTTCAAATTGTATTTGATTCAATCCGGGTAGTGTAGACATTCCTTCATTCCCAACCCCAAGCATTTTTTATTTCCCCCCTTTTTTTTTTCGAAAATATCCCATTATTTGCTGTCATTCTTCATCGAATCACATGAATAGATTTATCAATAATGGAATTTCTGTTCTTTTTACTTTACTGAATCACATGAAATTTTACCTAACTACGTCTATGAAATACCTATTATGAAAAGAGGAAATTGGATACTCCAATTAGAATTTGCAACAAAACAAATAGAATTGAACTTGTAATATCAATGGAAACAAATGGATAACTTTCACGTAGACTTCGGGTCGGGGTATTTTTTACAATCTAAAAAAAATGAATTCTATTTATACTATTAGTATAGTATGATATTCCATATTCCAATTCGATTGATATCCAAAAAATAAATTCAGTATTTGCTCGGCTCCATGAGAGAAAGATATAAAAAATAAAATAATCAGAAAAAAATATACTATTTTTTTGAGCCCTTTACCATTTCAAGTGTTCAAAAAAGAATGAGAATTCACAAAGAAGAGAGATATTTTGACCCCTTATTTTAGAATTGGAGGATTGCAGTGCATAAAAAGACTGGGATTTATTAAACATTCATAGATCTAACTTCAGCTATAGATATCTATATATGTCTCTTACGTTATTGCAGTCCTATTTGTTCGGGACAGCATATGTTGTGTTAATTTCTTTTTTCTATTCATTCATCAATCTATTTAATGAAAAATTGGCAAAAAAATGAAAGTACGAGAATTTATGGAAAATTCCCTGTAATCTATAATTACATAGAAGATACCCGATTAGATAATGTGTAACAATAAAAATGGATATTCTGGGGTTGACATATATTAACAGTTCCTGTTATAATGGAAATAGAGAAGGATTCTAAAAAAAGATATAATAATATTGATTTGTTATGTATCAATTTATATCTTTTTTTCTCATTAAGAAAAAATGAAGATTCCTTAATTCTTCCGCAATTTGTAGTTAACGGTTGCTATTTGTCCCGAAATTTTTACTTTTCTTTTGTGACTGAAAAGGTATACGTTAGTTTTTTTATATTCGAATCTATTTTTTTGTATCATTTGGGCGGCATGGCCGAGTGGTAAGGCGGGGGACTGCAAATCCTTTTTCCCCAGTTCAAATCCGGGTGTCGCCTGATCGACAAGATAATCAAAAAAAAATAATTCTATTCGATTTCCAGTCTACGAAAAAGAAAACTCTTTCTTTTGGGTAATCCATAGTAAAAGAATTTACTAGCCTGTTTTCCAATTGTTTTAGAGAACGAATCGGGACGGGATACAATAAGGATTAGATCCAAGGGAACTAACAGATGCAAATAAGAAAGAGTATGCAAAGGAATCTATCTTGATTCTTTCTTTTTTACTTAATGAAAGGGGAAATAAAACATAGGTCTTTGTATTCCTACCTATTAGTATGATTCATTACCTTACTACTTCTAAGTATATTTTTTATTTATGCTTCCAATTTGTCAATTCTACTCCAAATCTGATAAGAACTTGCTAGATGTTCTAATTGGATGTTTCGCCAATGGTGTTAGGACGGAATGGAATCCTTTTTTGACTCTGTACCAGCGATTCAACTATTATTATAAGATATTCTCCAATTTTTAGTGAAAAACAAAAAGAATACAAGAAAAATGAGTAAACAATAAAAAAAGAATTAATAAAAGAATTGATTCATATTGATATAGATAGGAGACATAATTGACATGGATATAGTAAGTCTTGCTTGGGCTGCTTTAATGGTAGTTTTTACATTTTCCCTTTCCCTTGTAGTATGGGGAAGAAGTGGACTCTAAAGGTAATACTAATTGAGTTAAGGCATCAAACTGTCTCAATTTTTTTCTAGCTGGGGTTCTTCCAGTTTTGAACTATTTTATTAATACTAATTAATGAAATAAATTTTTATTTAGATTTAGAAATTCTATTGTATTCCAGTGGTGTAATATATTCCATGTATATATAATCTTGAAAAAAAAAAAAGCTATTTGAATCAAACAAATATTGAAATTGTTGCCATCTTGATATCCCGGGAATCCAGATAATTGGAAACGGATTACTATTCCAAACTTAATTATTTTGAATATTTATATTCAATTTAATCAAATTAAATTTTGGAATACTAAAAAGATTCTTTCTTTTTATTTATTAGTTACCGGGATTCTGAAAAGAATCGGAAATCTCAAAATGAAAATAAGAAGAATAAAAATTGCGTTGCTTTTTCATTATTTCAGATTGATTGGAACCAATACAAAGAGAATCGATTTAGATGAAATGTGGACGCCATGGAATTGACATTCCATATATATCTATAGATCGATATCCATATATCCATATGAAAATAAAATGATAGATTGGTTCCTCCATATTCACTCTTTTTTTTTTTAGTAAAACATTCTATTTTTATCCTTCCTACCGTAATAGATAATATAGTAGAAACAAATAGATTTTATTTCTTTCTACTATATGGATTTAATAGAATTCTGCTGGTTGTAACCTTCTTTCATTTTATTTTAAAGAATAAAATTCATTAGTCGTCCAATAACACGTAACAATAATAGCAGTAGAGACATATCCAAGAATGACTGACCTATTCATAAAAACGTTCCTTTATTCATTATTCATTTAGTCTTCTTTTTTTTATATTATCTGGCTGGGGGGTGGAGCACAACTTCACACCAAAGCACAATCTAGTTGACAGACAACTGCCAACTTGATTATTTTTTTATGCCAGTAGGTGTTCCAAAGGTAGGCTTTGAAGTTCCTGGCGATGATGAAGCTTCTTGGATTGACTTATACCATCAACTTTTTTTCGACAGACTACTTTTTTTAGGTCAAGAGGTTGAGAGTGAAATATCAAATCAAGTTTGTGGTATGATGATATATCTCAGTTTAGAGAACAAGTACAAAAATTTGTATCTGTTTATAAATTCTCCAGGCGGAGAGGTTCTATCTGGATTGGCCATTTTTGATATTATGCAATTTGTAGAAGCAGAAGTACAGACAGTATGCGTAGGATTAGCCGCTTCAATGGCATCTTTGATTTTGCTAGGAGGCGAAATTACCAAACGTCTAGCATTCCCTCACGCTTGGCGCCAATGATTCTTATTTGTAGAAAAAAAAAAAGAAGACTATGCCTACGCCAATATGAAGTAAAAAAAGCATGGCACTCTGAGTTCGATATGCAAAAATAATTTTTTTTTTTCAAAACAATTCGATTATATATCGAAAGAGTAGTAGGAAAAAGGGGTATTTAGGATTTTATCTGATCTATTAGAGCCTCTGTTTAGTGTCACGATTTTTTTTACTTATTTGAAAAAAAAAAAGAAACTTTGGGATTGCTGAATCAAAAACTAGACGAAATAAGAGAGCAACGGAATCATCATAGTCTTTAAAATTAAAAAAATATTCTCAAAAAAAGAAAGCTGGTTATTGGATTCTTTCCTGATCTGGGTCTGATCGACCCGGTATATTTTTTTTTTTATTTCTTCAATGAAAGGTCAAAAAAATGAAAAATTGAAAGTAGAGCCGTATGCTATATAACAAATCGCTTGCCTGTACGGCTTTAAATTGAAGTTCTTTTGGATAGCCCTTTTTTAAGTCAAGATTCAGAAAAACCTTATTATACTCTCAGGGTAATGATCCATCAACCTGCTAGTTCTGCTTATGATGGACAATCGGGAGAATGTATGCTGGAAGCACACGAATTACTGTCAATTCGACAAACGATGACAAATATTTATTGCCAAAGAACACGCAAACCTTCCTGGCAGATATCTAAAGACCTGGACAGGGATTTTTTTATGTCAGCAGAAGAAGCCCAAGCCTACGGAATTATTGATACAATAGCAGATTCTTGTTCTTGGTAAATCGAAAATTTGCCTATGTCCTATTTATTAGAAATATTTCTATTAGGAATATTTCTGTCCTGTTTATTCCTAATAAACACCGAATTTGCTTTCAAACAATTTTATTTCTGTCCCCAATATTTTTTTGCTCTTTCCAATTCATGTATTTATTAGGAATATTTGATTTATTCCTAAACCTCTATGCTGTTTATTCCTAATAAATACATGAATTGATGTTGTCTTTTATCTTTTTAATCGTCTTAACAACCAGATTTAATAGAGTCGAATAAATTCTAAATTGAAATTATTGGGTTAGGATTGATCGAAACCAGCTCATTATGTATATGATTCACCATGCCAACTAGAAAACAACTTATTAGAAACACAAGACAGCCAATCCGGACTGTAACAAAATCTCCCGCTCTTCGGGGATGCCCTCAACGCCGAGGAACATGTACTAGGGTGTATGTGCGACTCGTTTCGATCATATACTCAAATTAAAAAATCAATTCTATTAATAAGAATTGTATATATATAATTCTATTGTGTATAAAATTTATGGTTTCTCAATTGGTGCAAACCAAATCACCTTAATTTGTAATTTAAGATGAAAAGTATTTTCCCATTGGGAATAAATTAGTTATCCATTAAGCGGGAAAAATCCTATTTGAAAGAAAGACAAATTATGCCATAAATTTAGCAATAACGGACTAAGAGGGTCAACTACCCAGCTAATATTCATACTTAAATACCGTTACTGTATAGCTAGATTTCATTGTGAAAGACCTATTACTAGATATTTAATGGGTAGAGCCCAGAAGTGTGAACTGTACAAGTTCACAATAACATTGATTGAATAAAGATTCAATGAAGGAAGGGGCTCCGGTGTATAGAGAGGACCTCACCGTTTAACAAGTAATCATAGAAACGATGGAACCCACCATTTCTTTGTTTATTTCTTATTTACTATGGTTTTTGGAATACCTAGTATCAATAGAAGTTATTATTTAGAGTTGAAATACTTAGACTTAGAAAAAACAAAAAAATAGTGGTTGGGAAGGTTATAGTAGCAAAAGCCATTGGAATTTTTATTTTATACATTGGAAGAATCCATGTTGTTAGTAATATACTAGAAAGGATAAAAGAATAACTGAAAGAAAAAAATCAAAATAGTTATTCATCAAAGTCTCATTTATCCAATGACCAGAACTAAACGAGGATCGATCGCTCGAAAACGGAGGACAAAAAGTACATCAAGCTTTCGTGGAGCTCGTTCAAACCGTACTCGAACTATTTTGCAACAGAGAATAAAAGCTTTGGTTTCGTCTCAGCAGGATAGAGATAGGAAAAAAAGGGACTTTCGCAGTTTGTGGATCAGTCGAATAAATGCAATAATTGGCCAGAATAAAGAAAAAATCTACTATAGTAATTTAATGTATAATCTGTACACGAATCAATTGCTTCTTAATCGTAAAATCGTTTCACAAATAGCTATATTAAAGGGGAATTGTCTTTTTATTATTTCCAACGATATCATTCATTTTTTTAATAAAAATTCCCCGGAGACTGAACTCCGGGAAGGTGGTAGAATAAAAGAGATTTGTATGATAAAATAGAATTCATATGAATTATCAAAATAAATAATCAACCACGCTCAAAAAAAAAAATGATTCTTCTTTTCTTCACCTATTATCGTTTTTCTTAGAACGAAACAATCTCAATAGGATTGTCGGATTTTTCTAAAAAAAAAATACCAATCCGCATAAACTTTGAGTTTAGATTCAATTAATGAAGTAACGTAACTCTATTTTTTTTTTTTTTTTAGAACAGGAGTTCTAGTTCTAGTAATTGACTTTCTTTTTTCATATTTTTTTTTTGCATTATTAACAAAAGATGACGAATTTACAAAAGGTAACAAAGATAAAATACGAGCTTGTTTTATAGCAATCGTAATCAATCGTTGTTGTTTTAAGGTCAATTTATTAACACGTCTCGATAAAATTTTCCCTTGTCTACTGATAAATTTGAAAAGTAAACTCAAGTTTTTATAATCAATTCGATCCCCAGATTGGATTAGGGGCGAACTCCTACGAATTGATTGCTTCGATTTAACAAACAGTCGCTTAGATTTATCCATGGTTTGTTTACTCCTATACAGAAAATCCCGTTTGTTATAAAAAAAGGATTTGTTTTAGTTATATTCTTTTTTTTTTTTCTAATATATTTGTTAGATAAGAAAATCGATGCTATATAATGATATATATTTAGAATTTCATGTTTAAGATAATTTCTCTGGTATCTATATAATTCATTTTGATGTTATTTATAATTTTTTTTTTTTCAATTTACCTCCTAAGGGTGACACACAAGTAATCCATTTTATCTATTTCTTGATCTCTGCGTGAATCATATGTTTGCAACAAAAGGGACAGAATTTTCTCAATTCCAATCGACTAGGCGTATTGTGTCGATTCTTTTTAGTAATATATCGAGAAATCCCTCTAGATTCCTTATTAACACTCTTTTTATCACAACTAGTACATTCTAAAATAACAGTTATTCGGATATCTTTACGCTTAGCCATGAACCTCCTTTGGTTTTTTTTATTCACTTAACTCTTCGATTTTAAGATTCGAAGGGAAGAAGAAAAAAGGAATGAAAAAAAATATAAGTTGATAATTCAAAATCAAATTCTGAAATATTTTGTTCCAATGAATTTTATATAGTACAGTAATAATTCACTACTACAATGCTTTCGAAATAGATTTCGAATCACAGTATAGTATTTCAGTTTTGATGAAAATATCTTGTATGATATTATTGTCCCTACCTACCCTAACAAGACCATTTCTGGTCTGACTATTAATAATAATTATTAATAGCAATGGAATCGAAGTATTAATTCAATTCCATTGAAACGAAACCTGGGAAAAATTCCAAATTTCACTGAGGCCAAATCCACCTTTTTAATTTCCTTTTTTTAATTCTAGTATAATTAGAAAAAACGAACGAAGAGGGATTGAATCACAGATATTTTATTGGATCTCTAATCTTCGGCACCCTTTCCCGTGCCAATAACTAGAATCAAAAAAAGGGGAATGTCAATGCATCCGGGAATAAACGATTGATTTCGATCAAGAGACCTGCTAGAGCCGCGAACCATAAAGTACTTGCCACTGGTGCCACAGAGAGATATGTTTTTAGATCTCGCATTTCAAATCCTCCTTCGTTTTTTCTTGTAATTTGTAATACATAATAATACAGAATATAGGAATATTATTCAATGTTTTTTTATTAATAAAACCACTTGGATTTGTCAGGGGAAGTCCGAATCCAAATTGAATTGTACAACAATTAATTAGATATTTTTTTATAGAGTACTATTTTAATATTTAAATATTATTATTTTATTTCTTTTATTCAAAGAATTATATTATAATTAAATATTAAAATAATATTTTTAATTATTCTATTTTTCATATATAAATTCTATTATATATATCTTATTATTATTTGTATATTCTTTGTTCTTGTTATTAGACTCTTTGTATCTTATTATTTATAGATGCTTCTCTGTTTTTAATTAATTGACTATAAATATTCTATAAGAATATTTGTTCTTTATACGATCGATATAAGAAAGTAAAAAAACAAACGAGAAAAAATGGCAGGATATATTCTATATATAATGGAAGAATGTGGAAAACAAGACAAAAATTTTTTAGAATGACACTGGAAACTGATGTAAAGGGATGTAGCGCAGCGTGGTAGCGCGTTTGTTTTGGGTACAAAATGTCACAGGTTCAAATCCTGTCATCCCTATCCCTAACTATTAGTTATCGTATCAGCAGTAACAAGAGATCAATTGTGAGCGATTCAAATTGGACATACATACTCAATATGAATAGTTATATGAATAGTTCTCCATATTGAGTTTGTATGCATGCAAAAGATGTATTGCCATCATCGGACATAAAATGATTAAAGAAAGCGCTCTTAGTTCAGTTCGGTAGAACGCGGGTCTCCAAAACCCGATGTCGTAGGTTCAAATCCTACAGAGCGTGATACCATTCTTCTAAAATTGAGACTAAAATAATGGGATAACAGTCTAATCCAAAGTGTTAATTTGATCTCCTGTCAATTAGGATTAAAACAAAAAAATAGGAGGTCAATAAACAAAAGAGACAGTAATAAATCAAATATCCAACTGATCGCCACGTCGGTATTGTAAATAGGCCGTTACAAATAATCCAGCCAAAGTAATAGGAATTAGACCTAACACGATTCCAAATAGAAAAACTTCAATCATTTGAGTTTGGTTGACAGTAAAAAAGGTGGGGATAATATCGATCCTTAAATATGAATTTATATTGACCATGAATCTCAATGACCAAGAATTGGTCATATGATAAGGAGAATATCCAAAATATTCTAAAATTTCCAATCCATCTCAAAATTGCAAATCAAATAAGTCGTATGTTATTCAGACTGATAAAAATACCTGCGGTTATAGTTAAAACTGCTAGTAGAAAACCGAAATAACTGGTTAGAGTGGGCATAAGGAAACTAGATGAAATATATTCTTTCTATACATATGTTTATAAAGCACTTTCCTAAGTTTCCATTTTTTTTTTGAGATAAAAATAGGAAAATAAGCAAAAAATACCACTTGAAAGATACAATTGAAAATAATTGATTCATGAATCAATTATTACGGACGAACAAAAAGAAAAATAGAGTTACATAGGTAAGAAATCAATTCATCATCTGTGACATCTACCCAGCCTGTGATTCCAAATCAACATCAACTCATGACATGAAAAGCTCTATCTTTGTAATTCAACCAAGAAAGACCCGTACGTAGACTTTTTGTGTCTAATATAAGAACAACGAATCTTCATTTTGAAGAAAAAAGGATTTTTTGTTCTTATATTAGTATCCATTGTCTGCATTCACTGATATAAACACGCATATCAAAAAAAGTAAACCCCCACCACCATTGCGTATTGTTACTTATCGGATATAGAATAGATCTGCTTCTTTTTGTTCCTACGAATAGAATGTTCCTTTGTTTCTAAAAAACTAGAACAAATATCAATTCTACTAGAACAAATATAAATTCTTTAATGCGAGATAATTTACTAAAAGGGGGAGGTCCATAGCATAGTTTTTTACAGTGCAATAAAGTTACATAGTGTCCATTTTTTGTTAATATTAAGGGGTATTTTCATGGGTTTGCCTTGGTATCGTGTTCATACCGTTGTATTAAATGATCCCGGCCGTTTACTTTCTGTCCATATAATGCATACAGCTCTGGTTGCTGGTTGGGCCGGTTCGATGGCTCTATATGAATTAGCAGTTTTTGATCCCTCTGACCCTGTTCTTGACCCAATGTGGAGACAGGGTATGTTCGTTATACCCTTCATGACTCGTTTAGGAATAACCAATTCGTGGGGTGGTTGGAATATTACAGGAGGCACTATAACGAATCCGGGTATTTGGAGTTACGAAGGTGTGGCCGCGGCACATATTGTGTTTTCGGGCTTGTGCTTTTTGGCGGCTATTTGGCATTGGGTCTATTGGGATCTCGAAATCTTTTGTGATGAACGTACTGGAAAACCTTCTTTGGATTTGCCAAAAATATTTGGAATTCATTTATTTCTTGCAGGGGTCGCGTGTTTTGGTTTTGGCGCCTTTCATGTAACAGGATTGTTTGGTCCTGGAATATGGGTATCCGATCCTTATGGACTAACAGGAAGGGTACAATCTGTAAATCCCGCCTGGGGTGTGGATGGTTTTGATCCTTTTGTTCCGGGGGGAATAGCCTCTCATCATATTGCAGCAGGGACATTGGGCATATTAGCGGGTCTTTTCCATCTTAGTGTGCGTCCACCTCAACGTTTATACAAAGGATTGCGTATGGGAAATATTGAAACCGTCCTTTCCAGTAGTATCGCTGCTGTATTTTTTGCAGCTTTTGTTGTTGCTGGAACTATGTGGTATGGTTCAGCAACTACCCCGATTGAATTATTTGGTCCTACTCGTTATCAATGGGATCAGGGATACTTCCAGCAAGAAATATATCGAAGAGTTGGTGGTGGCCTAGTCGAAAATCAAAGTTTATCAGAAGCTTGGTCTAAAATTCCTGAAAAATTAGCTTTTTATGATTACATCGGTAATAATCCGGCAAAAGGGGGTTTGTTTAGAGCGGGCTCAATGGACAATGGAGATGGAATAGCGGTTGGTTGGTTAGGGCATCCTATCTTTAGAGACAAAGAGGGGCGTGAACTTTTTGTACGTCGTATGCCTACTTTTTTTGAAACATTTCCGGTTGTTTTGGTAGACGGAGACGGAATTGTTCGAGCAGATGTTCCTTTTCGAAGGGCAGAATCGAAGTATAGTGTCGAACAAGTAGGTGTAATTGTTGAATTCTATGGTGGCGAACTCAATGGAGTCAGTTATAGTGATCCTGCTACTGTGAAAAAATATGCTCGGCGTGCTCAATTGGGTGAAATTTTTGAATTAGATCGTGCTACTTTAAAATCGGATGGTGTTTTTCGTAGCAGTCCAAGGGGTTGGTTTACTTTTGGACATGCTTCGTTTGCTCTGCTCTTCTTTTTCGGGCACATTTGGCATGGTGCTAGAACCTTGTTCAGAGATGTTTTTGCTGGTATTGATCCAGATTTGGATGCGCAAGTAGAATTTGGAGCATTCCAAAAACTGGGAGATCCTACTACAAAAAAACAGGGAGTCTGATAGAAATAGGTTTGTTCCTTTTCGATTCGACTTTTTTTGTTGTTATTTGAATTTGATATAGGGAACTAGACAAATCTTGATTTCAATCATTCCATTTTGTTTTACTCTTGTTCTTTCTTTTTCTTTATCCAGGAGATAATCCCCCCACCCCAAAACAGGTATGAAAGTTATAATTGTAAACCACGATCAAATCTATGGAAGCATTGGTTTATACATTCCTCTTAGTCTCGACTTTAGGAATTATTTTTTTCGCTATTTTTTTTAGAGAACCCCCTAAAGTTCCAACTAAAAACACGAAATGATTTTGAATTATCTCAATTGAAGTAATGAGCCTCCAATATCGTAATATGGGGGGCTCATTACTTCAACTAGTCCCCATGTTCTTCGAATGGATCTCTTAGTTGTTGAGAGGGTTGCCCAAAAGCAGTATATAAGGCATACCCAGTAAAACTTACAATTAAACCGGATATAGAGATGGCAATTAGGGTTGCTGTTTCCATGATTGTATAATATCAAGACTACAATGGATCTATAGGGTAAGATCCTTTATCTACAGCGGAATGGTATACAAAGTCAACAGATCTCAATCAAAAAAATAGGATTTATGGCTACACAAACCGTTGAGGGTAGTTCTAGATCTGGTCCAAGACGAACTGTTGTAGGAGATTTATTGAAACCATTGAATTCAGAATATGGTAAAGTAGCTCCGGGGTGGGGAACTACCCCTTTGATGGGGATTGCAATGGCCCTATTTGCGGTATTTCTCTCTATTATTTTAGAGATTTATAATTCGTCCCTTTTACTGGACCAAATTTCTATGAATTAGAGAATTCGATTCACAAGAACCAACTAACTAGCTTTTCAATAGAAAAGTAAAGTTTACCATTTAGATCGTTCCTTTTTAGCCCATTCCATTTTGATTTATTTGGTAGTTCGACCGCGAAACTTCTTTGTTTCTGTATTTCCGGAATATGAGTGTGTGACTTGTTATAATGGATCCTATTGATAGTACAGAACATAAAATGGATACGTCATCTTATCTTGATAGATGACTTTACCCCGTCAGATATTTATTCTAGTATCTGGAGCACGGAATATAGAAAATAAATAGATTCTAAAGTGTTAGAACTATGATTCATACTTAATATTTATATTTAGACCTCGCAACCGGACGAAAAAAATGAAAGACTTAGAAGAATTCATTTAGAAAACGAAATGGAATTTTATTCGTTAAAACTGCCGCCGCTTATCCATTTCTTTGTATTTTTTTTTTTTCATTATATCTATTTCTTGAAATTGAATAAGTGATGATCCAGCAGTTCTTACTCAGGGAATTCTTGGACTTCGATTAAAGGTTTTTTTGGGGAATCATCGTGGTTCTGGTATGAATCTCAGGTTTTTAATTGATTCTTATAGGGTCTTAACAAGAAAATTCTTATCAATAATAATAATAAAAAAAAAAACAGCAGTAAAATCTTATTACAGACACAATACAAAAAAAATGAAGTAAATAATAGAAGATTCACGAGGCCGGTAAGGATCAAGAGAAAAGACGAGTGAGCCGACTTGAAATTTTGGCATTATAAACACTAAGAATATTTTTTGGATTTCTATTTTTTTTTTATCTTCAAAAAAGACTGGAATCATAGGATTAAGTTAAGAAGTGTAAAACTTTCTATTACACATATCTGTTTTCCAAATAACGAGTATTTGAGTCTTTTTGTTTGAGCCGTACGAGATGAAATTTTCATATACGGTTCTAAGGGGGGTCCCCTGGTTTACCTATCTCAATAAAGTCTATGATTGGTTCGAAGAACGTCTTGAGATTCAGGCCATTGCCGATGATATAACTAGTAAATATGTCCCTCCTCATGTCAATATATTTTATTGTTTAGGAGGAATTACACTTACTTGTTTTTTAGTGCAAGTAGCGACGGGTTTTGCTATGACTTTTTATTATCGTCCAACCGTTACGGAGGCTTTTGCTTCTGTTCAATATATAATGACTGAGGCTAACTTTGGTTGGTTAATCCGATCAGTTCATCGATGGTCAGCAAGTATGATGGTCTTAATGATGATCTTGCACGTATTTCGCGTGTATCTCACTGGTGGTTTTAAAAAACCTCGTGAATTGACTTGGGTTACAGGTGTAGTTTTGGGTGTATTGACTGCATCCTTCGGTGTAACTGGTTATTCTTTACCTTGGGACCAAATCGGTTATTGGGCAGTCAAAATTGTAACAGGTGTACCCGACGCTATTCCTGTAATAGGATCCTCGGTGGTAGAGTTATTGCGCGGCAGCGCTAGTGTGGGACAATCTACCTTGACTCGTTTTTATAGTTTACATACTTTTGTATTACCTCTTCTTACTGCCGTATTCATGTTAATGCACTTTCCAATGATACGTAAGCAAGGAATTTCTGGTCCTTTATAGAGAATATGAATCATAGATATTTGTAATCAATCATTTTGGGGAGGAGTCATAGTATTTCATTGCTACAAATATGCATTATTTTTTTTTAATAAGACATGTATTTGGATATTTCCCTTCAACTATTCGTGTATGTCAAATAAAGAATCCAATTGATTTTGTTAAGTTGAAGGGAACTCTCGGAAAAAAGAATGGATTATGGGAGTGTGTGACTTGAACTATTGATTGGGCCATGCAGATATATGACTTAATCTTATCTGCCACATTTGAATTCACAATTAAATGTGTCTTTGTTCCAACCACCGCGCCAGTCCTCTACAGAGGATAGTCCGGTTCGCTTGAAGATAATCTTTTCTATGATCAGACTCGATCATATCCTGCATGAACAGGCTCCGTAATATCCAGTAAAATAAGTAAGATGATATAATCTAGATTATGTCATATGTATTTCATTAAACTTAATAGTATGGAAATGCATTCATTTCCTATGCATTGACTCAATTTATGATACTATCGGAGTTAAACAAGTAGATCTAAAGAAAAAGGGGGGTTGTATTATATTAGTAACAAGTAAATCCTTTCTATGTCAAAAATTCCGAAATTCTTTTTTTGAGGTATAACAGGCGAAAGGTTTGAGATCACCCAGAAAGAACTTTTTTTTTTGAAAACTTACTTGGGTGAAAAGCATTTACTTAAAAATACGAACTGAATTTTTTGCATTTGCAATGGATAGTTGTAATTTCAAAAAAAAAAAGAATTCAATCCATTTT